CCTTGAAGTCTTTCGCCGCACACTTGAAAAATAAGCCAGAAAATCAAGGGAATGATTGGATAATTGGTTTATATGGATCCTTCTTAGTTGAGACCACAGGTAAAAATAAGATTGCCATAAATTTACAAAGTAATATTTCCATTTCTTCATCAAAAGAGACGTACCTTTTGAAGCGAGAATTGCTTTTCCTTGATACCTAACATAATGCATGAAAGAATCCTCGAACACCCATAGATTGGCTTGAAAAGCCCTGGACAAGACTTCTCCAAGATGCTCTATTTTTCCATAGAAATATATTCGTTCAAGAAGGGCTCTAGAAGATATTGATCGTAAATGAGAAGATTGGTTACGGAGAAAGACAAAGACGGATTCGTATTCACATATATGAGAATTATATAGGAAGAAAAAGAATCTTTGATTTCTTTCGGAAAAAGAAGGACCCGCTTTCTTTGAAGTAATAAGACTATTCCAATTAGGAAACTCGTGGAGAAAGAATCTTAATAAATGCAAAGACGAAGCATCTTTTAGCCAGTAGCGAAGAGCTTGAACCAAGATTTCTAGATGGATTGGGTAAGGTATTAGTATATCTAACACATAATTTAAATGTGCAATTTTGTCCTCTAAAAAAGAAAATATTGAATGAATTGATTGTAAATTATCGGATTTTACTATACCTTGCCCTTTCTTTTCGAGCTTTTCTAGCGAAGATAGCAATCGTAGAGAAAATGGAATTTCCATAATGACCGAAAATCCCTCTGATATCATTTGAGAATCAAAATTCTTGTTGCGTCCCCAAAACGGCTTTTGTTTAGAATCATTCGGAGAATGAGTGAAATAATTCTGGTCAGACATTCGAGTAATTAACCGTTTCACAATTAGCAAGCTGAATTTATTGTCATAACCTGGATTTTTCAACAAAATGGATCTATTTAAACCATGATCATGAGCAAGTGCATAAATATACTCCTGAAAGATAAGGGGATATAAGAAGTCGTGTTGTTGAAATCTATCCAGCTCTAAAGCAGTTTGAAATTCCTCCATTTTTAAATCTATTTGAACCAAAGGTCGAGGATTTTAGGGGTTATCAAATGATACATAGTGCAATCCAGTCAAAACAAGGTATTTAGTATAGTAAGAAAGGAATAGATACCTCGGATACAGGTAAACTTATCATCAGATTCTCTATCCTCTCTTTTTCCATTTAATTGAAGTAGTTTATATTCGTTCTAGGATAACAAGATGTTTAGAAATCCTTTATTTTTTCAACCCAATCGCTCTTTTGATTTTGGAAATTTTTTGATCAATATACTGTTTCTTATACACACACATCTCCATTGTGGAATGGAGAATGGTAATATTTAGGATTCATTAAAAAATAAAAAATCTGCTCAGGGGAGAAGCCCTTCCCGTATCAGCCACTAATATATTTTTAACGTATAATTAGATCGGGTAATCATTCAAATTAAGAATGGGAGCTCGTTACTTTTTCTTTCCTTATAATTTAATTAAATTAATTGAAGCCACAGGGCTCTATCCATTTATTCATTCGACCCAACTTGAAATTGAATACATTTTGCTACCTTCCAATAAGTTAAAGAAAGTTTTATACCGATCTGGCAAGAATAAAATATTCTCAGAACTCTTGATTGATACGACATGCTATTTTTTCCATTCATTCCCTTCCAGGATCAGTCGTGGTCTTCCAAACTTTACCGATGGTATGGATGAATCCATCACTTCATCCAAATGTGTAAAAGATCCTAGTCGCACTTAAAAGCCGAGTACTCTACCGTTGAGTTAGCAACCCGAATAGAATAAAAGAGTATGTAGATACAATCAGAATCCAAATAAATGATTAGACGAGGTAATCAAACCCTAAAAACACATTTTCTAATCGATTAGGAAGAAAAAATGGAATAACTCAGACGAAAATAAAATCCATTTTACGATAAAAGAAAAAAACAAAAAATCAATGCCAAAATGGGCCGATCAGCCCTTATCTTATTCACTTTTTCAATCAAAAATTGTTCAAAGCACATCCAAGGAACCCATTAGTTGAATAAAGTAAGGTAAAAACCAAACCTATGGGACGCAAATAAATAGATTGGCACTACATAATGAATTATATTTGTTCAATGTGTTGTTGTCAATATAAAGGTTAAGAAAAGAATACAATTTCAATTGAAATAAGATTCAAAAAAAAAATGACTTGTGTTGGATTGGCACTACATAGATACAAAAAATTTTGTATAGGGGGGGAATAAATTAGAAGTATAAAAAGATTTCGGATTTAGAAAAGTTATACTTCGTTATATAAGAATCACTAACCCCCCCTTTTTTTTTACTTAATTGAATGAAATTTGATTTGATTGGGGCAAAGTTGCTTAAAAACCTCTGACTTCTTTAAAATATCCCGAACCGTTTCTGTAGGCTGAGCACCCCTTTCAAGAAAATATAGAATAGCAGGAACGTTTAAATATGTTTGCTTATTTATCGGATCATAAAAACCCACTTTACCAAGATCTCTTCCGTCTCTTCGGGATCGAACATCAATTGCAACGATTCGATAAGTCGCACGTTTCTTTCTACCACATCGCTTTAAACGAAGTTTTACCATAACACTCCTCTCATTTGGAAACCTTATAAAATTGATTCAATTATGGAATCATGAATAGTCATTGGTTCAGTCGGTACATAACCATAATAAGCCATACTTTTTCTTCTATATAGAGATGCTAAAGATTTTTCTGAAGAAATCTTCTCAAGACTCCGTTGCTTTATATATTTATTTTTGTCTATGATTAAGAAATCCCAAAGTTGCTTTTTTATTTGATTAAATATAAATAACCTACGGAAAAAAGAATCTTGTTTTTCACTCCTCTCCTTCCTAACATAAATATTGTTAAGATACCTCCGGTGTGAAAAAAGTTTGTGACGCTGAACTAGACTCCCGATAGATAAGAAAAATCAGAAATACCAGTTATCTCATACTACTCTCTCGATACACAATCTAATGCTTTGAAAAAACAATAAAAAAACTTTCATATATCGAATTCAAAGTGCCATGCTATTATTACTTAATATTCCTATTTCATATGGCGAAGGCATAGTCTTCTTTTTTCTCTCAAATAAAACCTCATTGGCGCCAAGCGTTAGGGAATGCTATACGTTTAGTCATTGATCCTCGGACAGGATGAAAGATGCCATCGAAGCGGCTAATCCCGGGCATAGTGTATGTACATCCGCTAGTATTGCTTGCCCATAAAAAATACAAATATAGTAAGCAAGATAACGAACATAAATAACACTAAGTAATTCAATAGGATCGACTGAACAACGATGGATATTCTATGTGCAATATTGAAATTTGCACATTTTAGGTATGTAGTATTGGGGATTCAGAATTTCTGAATCCCCAACACTCCAGAAAGCACTTTCTCTTAAATATAAATATAAAGCACTTTCTCTTAAATATAGATATTTTCTTATTTATCCATCGCCAGTCGTCGAATTAAATTTGCATATCCGGAAAACTTGAAACAAGGAAAAAGCAAAGCTTTGAAATTCGTTTTAAGAAACTATATCCAGCTTCTTCCGCTTCGGATCTTGTTCCATCAACGAGGAAAAATCTATAAAGTCCAAAAAGGATTGCGTTATACTCTAAAGAGCTATCGCTTTCATTTTTATCGGAGGCAGGATAAATTTCCGGATTCTTAGTTTCGCGAAATCTATTCCTAGTCGCGCGATATATCTTTCTCGTGATTTCCTCCTCGAGTTTCAAGAGCGCGTCCCGGGTCTTGGCGCGATTGATCGCCTTGAAGAATTCCTCATCGATCACCTTGAAGAATTCCTCATCGATTATCTTTTCCATTATTTCCTGGAAGCAATAGCCGATTTGCCAGCCCGCGCCAACGAACCTCTTTAGATCTGCAATGTTGAACGGCTCGTTGCTTTGGTCGTCTCCAAACGGGTGGGCTCTGCCATAATTATTTATGACTCGCATAAGAAAATTTGGTCGACCTATTCTTTTTATCGAATTGTCAAAAATTCGACAAGGTACTTTTGGAACACCAATAGACATAAAATTCAAGAAAAAATGTACTATCCGTACTTTGGGGTGAAAACGTAACAAAGGTTTTATTCTTAAAAAAAAAATTAAGATCTAATTAGAAAAAATTCAAAATTTATAATAAAATTAACATATAAGTAGAAAAAATTCATAAAAAAAAACAGAATGAATAAGGTCAAATTCTTAGTCTCTGGGATTTTACAAGAATAAAAACACAACGGTACAATGGAAAAAATTTATACTTTTTCTATATTCCAACCAATTCATTTCTGATAGCTCTCACGAGCCGTGGGACGAAAGGGATCGAACCTTCGATATGCCGGGATCAAAACCCGGTGCCTTACCACTCGGCCACGCCCCAGGCTTTATTAAGGGTGATATCGAACCCGCGTCTTCTCCTTGGCAAAGAGAAATTTGCACATTCGACCATATCCGCATTTTTCGTTCTTGTATGAAAATATTATATAAGAATGTCGTTCTTATATGAAAATATTATACAAGAAAAACGTCCGTTTGCCAACAGCTCGCCAATATCTTTTGTCTATCTTTTTCACTATATTCTATATAAGGTAATGTTTTTTTATAGTTCGAAATTTGATACCTTATCTATATCTATATCAGATATTTGTAGATTTTATTTGAATATAAAAAAATATGTTCTAAGTTTGTGCTAGGAATTTGACACGTGTAGATATAGAATTCGACTGAATTTATTGATCATTACATAGAATTCAATTAAAATAGTAGATGAAAATATGATTTCTTCTACTCTCCTTTGAGAATTGGGGGGTTTTTGATTGGACAGGTTCAAAGAAAAAGAAGGATTTTTTTGTCTACCTTACTTTCTTCATTTTTCCTTATATCAAGAACTCAATCAAATTGCAATTATCTCCAAGAACAAAATGTCTCTTATGTTTAATATCTTTAGTTTGAGCTGTATCTGTCTTAATTCGGCCCTTTATATGACTAGTCTTTTCTTCGCCAAATTGCCCGAGGCCTATGCTTTTTTGAATCCAATCATAGATGTTATGCCAGTCATACCTGTGTTCTTTTTTCTTTTAGCCTTTGTTTGGCAAGCCGCTGTAAGTTTTCGATAAGATAGTTAATAGTATCCTAGAAAATTCATGATTTCTTCGAGAAAAATTAGACCGATTGATAAGATCAAATATGTCTTTACAGTCTCAACCTTCAATTCAAACATTGAATTCGTGGATAGCAGCGATAAATCAAATCCGGCTCGCTAGATTTCGCCATTCCGGCCCTTTTCCTTTTCCACTGAAAGGTCTAAATATCTTTTTTTTATATTCTTTTTATGGGGTTAGGGTCCCCCGCCAATATCTAACTATCTAATTGTGGGTATGAAAGTTATTTTTGGGAATCAAAGACGCTTTTTTTTTTTTCAAATTAATTTGCATTTTTTCCAATTATTTTCTATTTCTAGAAAGCACTTCATTTCTTGGTGTCAAAATAGAATGCTATGAAAATGGACGATCTATTCTCTTTTCTCGTTTTTTTTTTCAAAAAATGCTCTTGGAGATTGTGTAATGCTTACTCTCAAACTTTTCGTTTACACAGTGGTAATATTCTTTGTTTCTCTCTTCATCTTTGGATTCCTATCTAATGACCCAGGCCGTAATCCTGGACGTGAAGAATAATCAAATAAAAGGTTTTTTGATTTTTCGAGCTTTATTTTTCAGTTTCTTAGGATTTTTTATCTATTTCATACATTTAAATAGGAAAAAGGTTTTCGAAATTTGAAAAAAAAAAAGAAGAAAATATCAAGTTATCGACGAAAACGGAAAGAGAGGGATTCGAACCCTCGGTACGAATAACTCGTACAACGGATTAGCAATCCGACGCTTTCGTCCACTCAGCCATCTCCCCCAATTGAAAAAGATAATTATAATTATTAATATGTTCCATTCCAACTGAAGTAAGGATTCAAAAAAGTCGTTCTTTCTCCTTCTTTATCTTTATTATATAGATATGTAAAACTTTTATTAGCAATTCCTTTTAGATAAAGTAAAGACTCAAAAGATCTAATCCAAAGAAATAGAAAGATAAAGAAAGAGGACCTCCTTGCTTTGATTTTCTTCGAAGGGCCCTTTTTTTCTACAGCCTGGCTCGGTCACTACTCAGCCGGGCCTTTTTTGTTCCAGTGAATTCTGGCTAAATTTATCTAATTTGAAAACAAAAATGCTTATTATTATTAGATTAATATATTCAAGCAAGACCAAAAAGAAGAAGGACTATTTCCATACTTAACTAGATAACTTTCTCTACCTTATTATATAAAAGTACCGTTTCTTATTATTTTTTCTTCCTTTTTTAGTTACTTGACCGCCTTTCTGAAATAAATAAAATAAAACCTTACACAATGCCCTTTTTGTTGTGATTTGAACGATTTTGGTGAGCCGTATCTAGCTCTTCCAGCCAAAGAAAAGATAGAACTTGGTATTTAATTGACCTCTTCTCCGAATCTCATAAAAGTGAAAACGCCGACGCGAAATAGTATCACTCCAATTTTCATGATTTTTTTGACTACACCCAATTCCTCTGTTCGACAAAAGGCCCCATTATTATATAATAATAGCATTGTAGCGGGTATAGTTTAGTGGTAAAAGTGTGATTCGTTCTATTAATCTCCTTAATAGTTAAGGGGTATTTCGGTTTAATTCATATTCCGACCAAAAACTTTATTTCTTAAGGGGATTTAATCCTTTACCTCTCAATAACACATTCGAGGAAAAATATGAATTCTCGCGATTTCTATTCAAAGGCCACTTAAAAATGGAAAAATTGGATTATGAAATTGTGAAACAAAATTTTTAAATTGGATCAATACTTCCAATTGAATGAGTATGAGTAACAGGTCCATGGATGAAGATATAAAAGTAGATTTCTAATCGTAACTAAATCTTCAACTTTTGTTTTGATTTGTAGAGAAAAAATTGAAGCAAACTAGCTATGATGCGATGTCTTTAGTTTACTAGAGACATGGCCGTATTATTTTAGCTCGATGGAAAGAAAATCTTTTTCCTTTTCGGATCCTTTCAAACAAATAGAAATAGAGAACGAAGTAACTAGAAAGATTGTTATAATCGCCTTCTTCTAGAGGGATCATCTAGAAAGCGAGTCGTTTTGAATGTATTCAGACAAAAAGCTGACATAGATGGTATGGGTATATTTTTTTTTAGTTGATTCACATCTTATATTAAATCTAGAAATTTTTCTATCTTCCATAAAGGAGCCGAATGAAACCAAAGTTTCATGTTCGGTTTTGAATTAGAGACGTTAAAAATGCTGAATTGACGTCGACTATAACCCCTAGCCTTCCAAGCTAACGATGCGGGTTCGATTCCCGCTACCCGCTCTAGATCCTCTATTATCTAGTCTACTATTTTTCTAGTAAGAAATCCATCATTCATCAT